GCTAGCGTAGCTTAATGTAAAGCATAACACTGAAGATGTTAAGACGGGCCCTAGAAAGCTCCGCATGCACAAAGGCATGGTCCTGACCTTATTATTAGCTTTCGCTCAACTTACACATGCAAGTATCCGCACCCCCGTGAGTATGCCCTCAATCCCCCACCCGGGGACAAGGAGCGGGCATCAGGCACAGATATTAGCCCAAGACGCCTAGCCAAGCCACACCCCCAAGGGAATTCAGCAGTGATAAACATTAAGCCATAAGTGAAAACTTGACTCAGTTAGAGCTAACAGGGCCGGTAAAACTCGTGCCAGCCACCGCGGTTAAACGAGAGGCCCCAGTTAATAATATTACGGCGTAAAGGGTGGTTAAGGAACACAATAAAATAAAGCCAAACAGCCCCCCGGCCGTCATACGCTTCCGGGAGCTGGAAGCCCGATCCAACGAAAGTGGCTTTAGCAAGATCTGCCTGACCCCACGAAAGCTGAGGGACAAACTGGGATTAGATACCCCACTATGCTCAGCCATAAACCCAGACATTTATATACGATTACATGTCCGCCAGGGTACTACAAGCATTAGCTTAAAACCCAAAGGACCTGACGGTGCCTCAGACCCCCCTAGAGGAGCCTGTTCTAGAACCGATAACCCCCGTTAAACCTCACCACTTCTAGTCATCCCAGCCTATATACCGCCGTCGCCAGCTTACCCTGTGAAGGTAAAAATAGTAAGCAAAATGGGCACAACCCAGAACGTCAGGTCGAGGTGTAGCGCACGAAGTGGGAAGAAATGGGCTACATTTTCTATAATAGAACACTACGAATATGCAACATGAAATAGTGCTTGAAGGAGGATTTAGTAGTAAAAAGGAAGAAGAGTGTCCTTTTGAACCCGGCTCTGAGACGCGTACACACCGCCCGTCACTCTCCCCTGTCAAAATGCAATAAAAATACCTAATCCCAAGGCGCCGACAAGGGGAGGCAAGTCGTAACATGGTAAGTGTACCGGAAGGTGCACTTGGACTAACCCCAGGGCGTGGCTGAGTTAGTCAAGCATCTCACTTACACCGAGAAGACATCTATGCAAATTAGATCACCCTGAGCCAAACAGCTAGCTCAAACACTTAGACAACCCTACAACATTAATTATAGAACACTATTTTAACCACTAAACTAAATCATTCTTTTACCTTAGTACGGGAGACAGAAAAGGTTAAACTTGAAGCAATAGAGAAAGTACCGCAAGGGAAAGCTGAAAGAGAAATGAAATAACCCATAAAAGCGAAAAGAAGCAAAGATTAAATCTTGTACCTTTTGCATCATGATTTAGCAAGCACCCTCAAGCAAAGAGCCCTATAGTTTGAAACCCCGAAACCAAGTGAGCTACCCCGAGACAGCCTATATAATGTAGGGCAAACCCGTCTCTGTGGCAAAAGAGTGGGAAGAGCTCCGGGTAGAAGTGACAGACCTACCGAACTTGGTGATAGCTGGTTACTTAAGAAATGGATAGAAGTTCAGCCCCATACCCCCTCGAGCCAGAACACCCTTACCAAATGGCTAAGAGTAAAATATGGGAGTTAGTTGAAGGGGGTACAGCCCCTTTAACCAAGGACACAACCTTTTTAGGAGAATAAAGATCATAATCTCAAAGACTTACTGTTCTAGTGGGCCCAAAGGCAGCCACCTAAATAGAAAGCGTTAAAGCTCAGACAGAAGATGGTCTATTATACCGATATAAAATCTTAATTCCCTTTAATTATTAAGCCAACCCATGCCCCCATGGGAGAGATTATGCTAAAATGAGTAACAAGAAGGCCCGCCCTTCTCCCGGCACAAGTGTAAATCAGATCGGACAAACCGCTGAAAATCAACGAACCCAAATCCAGAGGGAAGCGCGGACAGTAAAAAAACCAGGAAGACCCCACGACCACGAATCGTTAACCCCACACCGGAGTGCCAACAAGGGAAAGACTAAAAGAAAGGGAAGGAACTCGGCAAACACAAGCCTCGCCTGTTTACCAAAAACATCGCCTCCTGCAATTTTTTATGTATAGGAGGTCCAGCCTGCCCAGTGACTACGGGTTCAACGGCCGCGGTATTTTGACCGTGCAAAGGTAGCGCAATCACTTGTCTTTTAAATAAAGACCTGTATGAATGGCTAGACGAGGGCTTAGCTGTCTCCCCCTTCCAGTCAGTGAAATTGATCTATCCGTGCAGAAGCGGGTATAACCCTACAAGACGAGAAGACCCTTTGGAGCTTAAGGTACAAGACTCAACCACGTTAAACAACTTAGTAAGGAGATAAGAACTTAGTGGAACTTGAGAATTTACCTTCGGTTGGGGCGACCACGGAGGAAAGACAAGCCTCCAAGCGGACCGGGCATACAACCTAAAGCTTAGAAAGACATCTCTACGCCGCAGAACATCTGACCAATAATGATCCGGCATAAAGCCGATCAACGGACCAAGTTACCCTAGGGATAACAGCGCAATCCTCTCCCAGAGTCCATATCGACGAGGGGGTTTACGACCTCGATGTTGGATCAGGACATCCTAGTGGTGCAGCCGCTATTAAGGGTTCGTTTGTTCAACGATTAAAGTCCTACGTGATCTGAGTTCAGACCGGAGTAATCCAGGTCAGTTTCTATCTGTAACGCCACTTTTCCCAGTACGAAAGGATCGGAAAAGAGGGGCCCATGCCTAAAGCACGCCCCACCCCTAATTAATGAAAACAAATAAAGTAAGTAAAGGGAGGGCCAAAGCCCAACCGCCAAAATAAGGCTATATTGGGGTGGCAGAGCATGGTAAATTGCGAAAGGCCTAAGCCCTTTAAATCAGAGGTTCAAGTCCTCTTCCCAGTTATGCTAAACATCTTGATAACACACCTAATCAACCCCCTAACCTACATTGTCCCTGTCCTCTTAGCAGTAGCCTTTTTAACCCTGGTTGAACGGAAAGTCCTAGGGTATATACAACTGCGAAAAGGCCCTAACGTAGTTGGACCCTATGGACTGCTTCAACCCATCGCAGACGGAGTTAAACTGTTCATTAAAGAGCCCGTACGCCCGTCCACATCATCACCATTCCTATTTTTAGCCGCCCCTATTCTAGCACTCACCCTGGCCATAATACTGTGAGCCCCCCTGCCCATGCCCTACCCTGTAATTGACCTGAACCTGGGAATGCTCTTTATTTTAGCTCTTTCAAGCCTGGCAGTTTACTCTATTTTAGGCTCGGGATGAGCATCCAACTCAAAGTACGCACTAATTGGCGCCCTACGGGCAGTCGCCCAAACAATTTCATATGAAGTGAGTCTAGGACTTATCCTTCTCTCACTCATTATTTTTTCGGGGGGTTATACACTACAAACGTTTAATACTGCCCAAGAGAGTATTTGATTACTAGTTCCGGCATGACCCTTAGCCGCAATATGGTATATTTCAACCCTTGCAGAAACGAATCGAGCACCATTTGACCTCACAGAGGGAGAATCAGAGCTAGTATCCGGATTTAATGTAGAATACGCAGGGGGCCCCTTTGCCCTCTTTTTCCTGGCTGAGTACGCAAACATTTTACTTATAAATACCCTCTCAGCCGTACTTTTCTTAGGCTCCTCTCACCTACCCCATATCCCTGAAATAACGGCTGTTACTCTAATAACTAAGGCCACACTTCTCTCCATTATATTTTTATGAGTGCGAGCCTCTTACCCCCGGTTCCGGTATGACCAACTCATGCACCTGGTTTGAAAAAACTTTTTACCCCTTACGCTGGCCCTGGTTTTATGACATATTGCGCTACCCGTTGCACTAGGAGGACTCCCCCCTCAGCTATAGTTCAGGAACCGTGCCCGAATGCTTAGGGACCACTTTGATAGAGTGGCACATAGGGGCTAGAATCCCCTCAGTTCTTAGAAAAAAGGGGGTTGAACCCATGCTTAAGAGATCAAAACTCTTTGTGCTTCCTCTACACCACTTTCTAAGATGGGGTCAGCTAATAAAGCTTTCGGGCCCATACCCCGAACATGACGGTTAAAGTCCCTCCTCCATCAATGAACCCCTACGTACTTATAATCTTATTATCTAGTTTAGGACTGGGAACCACCCTAACCTTCGCTAGCTCCCACTGATTGCTGGCCTGAATAGGACTAGAAATTAACACCCTAGCAATTATTCCCCTAATAGCGCAACACCATCACCCACGCGCAGTTGAAGCCACCACAAAATACTTCTTAACCCAGGCCACCGCCGCGGCGATGATTCTGTTTGCAGGCACTACAAACGCCTGAATCACAGGGACCTGAGATATGACCAACATGTTAGATCCCCTGGCCAACGCACTAGTTATTACTGCCCTGGCATTGAAGATTGGGCTGGCACCAATACACCTCTGAATACCAGAAGTCCTCCAAGGCCTTGACCTCACCACAGGCCTGATTTTATCCACTTGACAAAAACTTGCCCCCCTAGCCCTTATTATTCAAACAGCCCAAAATGTTAGCCCTACACTTCTCACAACACTGGGACTACTCTCTACACTCATCGGCGGATGGGGAGGACTCAACCAAACCCAACTGCGAAAGATTTTAGCATATTCGTCAATTGCTCACATGGGGTGAATAATTATTATTTTACAATACGCCCCCCAACTAACTCTCCTAGCCCTCCTCACCTATATCTTTATAACCTCGGCAGCGTTCTTGACATTAAAATTGTGTTCCTCAACAAAGATTAATACCCTGGCCACCACTTGATCAAAAAGTCCTACTTTGTCCGCCTCCACAGCCCTTGTCCTACTGTCATTAGCAGGCCTCCCCCCATTAACGGGATTTATACCAAAATGGCTTATCCTACAAGAGCTGACGAAACAAAACCTCCCAATTACCGCCACAGTTATGGCCCTTGCTGCCCTCCTAGGACTATACTTCTACTTGCGACTCTGCTACGCAATGACACTCACCATCTCACCTAATGTTGTTAACTCAACACTACCCTGACGAGTCAGCACCGCCCAGACCTCGCTCTTACTCGCACTTTTCACTACCGCCGCATTGGGCCTTCTCCCCTTAACCCCCGCCATCATATCATTAACCACCTAGGAATTTAGGATAAATTAGACCAAGGGCCTTCAAAGCCCTAAGTAGAAGTTAAAATCTTCTAATTCCTGATAAGACCTACAAGACTCTATCTTGCATTTTATGAGTGCAAATCAAATGTTTTAATTAAACTAAGGCCTTTCTAGATGGGAAGGCCTCGATCCTACAAATTCTTAGTTAACAGCTAAGCGCTCAAGCCAGCGAGCATCCATCTACCTTTCCCGCCGTTAGCCGAGTAAGGCGGGAAAGCCCCGGCAGGGTATCAGTCTGCGTCTCTGGATTTGCAATCCGGCGTGATGCTTCACCACGGGGCTTGATAGGGAGAGGACTTAAACCTCTATCTACGGGGCTACAACCCGCCACCTGAACGCTCGGCCACCCTACCTGTGGCAATTACACGCTGATTCTTTTCTACAAACCACAAAGACATTGGCACCCTTTATCTTGTATTTGGTGCCTGAGCCGGGATAGTGGGAACCGCCCTAAGCCTCCTCATTCGTGCCGAGCTTAGCCAGCCCGGCTCCCTTTTAGGCGACGATCAGATTTACAATGTGATCGTAACCGCCCATGCTTTCGTAATAATTTTCTTTATAGTCATACCAATTCTCATCGGGGGATTTGGAAACTGACTCGTACCATTAATGATCGGGGCCCCTGACATAGCATTTCCACGAATAAACAACATGAGCTTTTGACTTCTTCCCCCATCCTTCCTCCTTCTACTTGCCTCCTCAGGAGTTGAGGCCGGAGCAGGAACTGGCTGAACAGTATATCCACCCCTTGCTGGTAACTTAGCCCACGCGGGAGCATCAGTTGACTTAACCATCTTTTCACTTCATTTGGCGGGGGCATCCTCAATTTTAGGGGCCATTAATTTTATTACCACAACTATTAACATAAAACCCCCCGCCATCTCTCAATACCAGACACCTCTGTTCGTGTGGGCCGTACTTGTAACAGCAGTGCTTTTACTGTTGTCACTACCCGTCTTAGCCGCCGGCATCACAATGCTCCTTACAGATCGTAACCTAAACACTACATTTTTTGACCCGGCAGGGGGGGGGGACCCAATCCTATACCAGCACCTGTTTTGATTTTTTGGCCACCCAGAGGTCTATATTCTTATTCTACCAGGGTTTGGGATCATCTCCCACGTTGTAGCCTACTACGCGGGTAAAAAAGAACCCTTTGGCTATATGGGCATAGTGTGGGCTATAATGGCTATTGGCCTCCTGGGATTTATTGTCTGAGCACACCACATGTTTACCGTGGGAATAGACGTAGATACCCGAGCCTATTTTACTTCTGCAACAATAATCATTGCCATCCCGACAGGTGTAAAAGTGTTTAGCTGATTGGCCACTTTACACGGTGGTTCTATTAAATGAGAAACACCTATGCTTTGAGCCCTGGGTTTCATTTTCCTGTTCACAGTGGGGGGACTTACAGGAATTGTTCTAGCCAACTCATCACTAGACATTGTTTTACACGACACATATTATGTAGTCGCTCACTTCCACTATGTTCTGTCGATGGGGGCTGTCTTTGCCATTATGGCGGCCTTCGTGCACTGATTCCCACTATTTTCAGGCTATACCCTTAACGACACCTGAACTAAAATCCATTTTGGTGTAATATTTATTGGCGTCAACCTCACGTTTTTCCCTCAGCATTTTCTTGGCCTGGCCGGAATGCCACGGCGATACTCTGACTACCCCGACGCGTATGCCCTATGAAACACAGTTTCATCTATTGGGTCACTTATTTCTTTAGTTGCAGTAATTATGTTTTTATTTATTTTATGAGAAGCCTTCGCCGCTAAACGAGAAGTATCCTCAGTAGAACTAACCATAACCAACGTAGAATGGCTCCACGGCTGCCCTCCGCCTTATCACACATTTGAAGAGCCAGCATTTGTACAAATTCAATCAAACTAACGAGAAAGGAAGGAATCGAACCCCCATAAACTGGTTTCAAGCCAGTTACATGACCACTCTGTCACTTTCTTTTAAGATATTAGTAAAATATATTACATCACTTTGTCAAGGTGAAATTGCAAGTTAGATTCTTGTGTATCTTTAGCAACTTAATGGCACATCCCACACAACTAGGATTCCAAGACGCGGCATCACCCGTTATAGAAGAACTTCTTCATTTTCATGACCATGCCCTAATAATTGTGTTCCTAATTAGTACGCTAGTACTTTACATTATTATCGCAATAGTTTCAACTAAACTTACCAACAAGTATATTTTAGATTCCCAAGAAATTGAAATCGTATGAACGGTATTACCAGCCGTTATTTTAGTCTTAATTGCCCTCCCATCTCTACGAATTTTATACCTTATAGACGAAATTAACGACCCACACTTAACAATTAAAGCCATAGGCCACCAATGATACTGAAGTTACGAGTACACCGACTACGAAAACCTGGGCTTTGACTCCTATATAGTACCAACCCAAGACCTTGCACCAGGCCAGTTTCGGCTATTAGAGACAGACCACCGAATAGTAGTTCCCATGGAGTCGCCCATCCGCATTTTAGTCTCCGCAGAAGACGTTCTGCACTCTTGAGCTGTCCCATCCTTAGGAGTAAAAATAGATGCTGTGCCCGGCCGACTTAATCAAACTGCCTTTATTGCCTCACGTCCCGGCGTATTCTACGGACAATGCTCTGAAATCTGCGGAGCTAATCACAGCTTTATACCCATTGTGGTCGAAGCCGTCCCTCTAGAGCACTTTGAAAACTGATCCTCACTAATGCTAGAAGACGCCTCACTGGAAAGCTAATTATTGGATAAAGCATTGGCCTTTTAAGCCAAAGTTTGGTGCCTACCGACCACCTCTAGTGAAATGCCACAACTAAACCCTAACCCATGATTCGCAATCCTAGTATTTTCCTGAATTATTTTTCTTTCCATCATTCCGACTAAAATTTTAAATCACATTACCCCTAACGAACTTACACCAGTTAGTGCAGAAAAACACAAAACTGAGCCCTGAGACTGACCATGATAACAAGCTTCTTTGACCAATTTGCAAGCCCATCTTTCCTAGGTATTCCTCTAATTTCAATTGCAATTGCACTCCCGTGAGTCATATTTCCTACTCCCCCTGCCCGATGGGTAAATAACCGACTTATTACTCTACAGACCTGATTTATTAATCGATTCACAAATCAGCTACTTCTTCCACTAAATGTGGGGGGCCATAAGTGGGCATTACTTCTAACCTCCCTAATAATTTTCTTAATTACCACTAATATACTTGGCCTTCTCCCCTATACCTTCACACCCACAACTCAACTATCTCTTAATATAGGGCTTGCCGTTCCCCTATGACTAGCAACAGTAATTATTGGCATACGTAACCAACCTACCATTGCCTTAGGCCATCTTCTGCCAGAAGGAACACCCATTCCCTTAATCCCGGTCCTAATTATTATTGAAACAATTAGCTTATTTATTCGACCTCTAGCTCTAGGAGTTCGACTCACGGCCAACTTGACTGCAGGCCACCTACTAATTCAACTTATCGCCACTGCTGTATTTGTCCTTATACCAATAATACCAACAGTGGCCGTTTTAACCGCTGCCGTTCTCTTCCTCCTCACACTTCTAGAAGTTGCAGTCGCAATAATTCAAGCCTATGTATTTGTCTTGTTATTAAGCCTCTACCTACAAGAAAACGTTTAATGGCCCACCAAGCACATGCATATCACATGGTTGACCCAAGCCCATGACCACTAACTGGAGCTATCGGCGCCTTACTAATGACGTCCGGCCTAGCTATCTGGTTTCACTTCCACTCAACAACACTTATAACTCTTGGATTAATTCTGCTAATTTTAACAATAATCCAATGATGGCGGGATATTATTCGAGAAGGAACCTTCCAAGGCCACCATACGCCCCCGGTCCAAAAAGGGCTCCGTTATGGTATAATCTTGTTTATTACCTCAGAAGTATTTTTCTTCTTAGGATTCTTCTGGGCCTTCTACCACTCAAGCCTGGCCCCAACACCAGAACTAGGGGGGTGCTGACCTCCCACTGGTATTATTACGTTAGATCCCTTTGAAGTCCCCCTACTTAATACGGCTGTTCTCCTAGCATCCGGGGTCACAGTTACATGGGCCCACCACAGTATTATAGAGGGCGAACGAAAGCAGGCTATTCAATCCCTCGCACTTACAATTTTACTAGGCCTGTACTTTACTGCCCTTCAAGCCATAGAATATTATGAAGCGCCCTTTACCATCGCAGACGGGGTCTATGGCTCCACATTTTTCGTTGCCACAGGATTCCACGGGCTACATGTAATTATTGGCTCAACTTTCCTTGCCGTGTGTCTTCTGCGCCAAATTCAATATCACTTTACTTCTGAGCACCACTTTGGCTTTGAGGCCGCCGCCTGATATTGACACTTTGTCGATGTAGTCTGACTTTTCCTTTACGTATCCATCTACTGATGAGGCTCATATCTTTCTAGTATAAAGTTAATACAAGTGACTTCCAATCATTTAGTCTTGGTTAAACTCCAGGGAAAGATAATGAACTTAATTATAACTATTATTGTTATTACAATAGCCCTATCCTCAATCCTAGCAGTTGTATCATTTTGACTCCCACAAATAAGTCCGGACGCAGAAAAGCTATCGCCCTATGAGTGCGGATTTGACCCCCTGGGCTCAGCCCGCCTGCCTTTCTCCCTACGGTTCTTCCTGGTAGCAATTCTTTTCCTCCTATTTGACCTAGAAATTGCCCTTCTTCTTCCACTTCCTTGGGGGGATCAACTCTATAACCCCACCGGAACATTCTTCTGAGCCACAGTAGTTCTAATTTTATTAACCCTCGGACTAATTTATGAATGAACCCAGGGGGGCCTAGAATGAGCAGAATAGGGGGTTAGTCCAAACAAGACCTCTGATTTCGGCTCAGAAGATCGTGGTTAAACTCCACGACCCCCTTATGACTCCCGTACACTTTAGCTTCAGCTCAGCATTCGTTTTAGGACTAATGGGATTGGCTTTCCACCGCACCCACCTATTATCAGCTCTACTATGTTTAGAGGGCATAATACTCTCCCTATTTATTGCACTAGCCTTATGAACGCTACAATTTGAATCAACCAGCTTTTCCACAGCACCAATACTTCTTCTAGCCTTTTCCGCCTGTGAAGCAAGCACGGGACTTGCACTTCTAGTAGCTACCGCCCGAACACACGGGAATGATCGCCTACAAAATCTTAATCTGTTACAATGTTAAAAGTATTAATTCCTACAATTATGCTATTCCCAACAATTTGATTTATCTCCCCGAAATGACTATGAACGGCCTCAACCACACACAGCCTCCTAATTGCAATTATTAGCCTCACATGATTGAAATGAACATCTGAAGTTGGATGAAGCATAACTAATACTCATCTAGCTACAGATCCCCTATCAACCCCACTCCTAGTTCTTACATGCTGATTACTCCCACTAATGATTTTAGCCAGTCAGAATCATATTAAGCCAGAACCCATCAACCGACAACGCCTGTATATTTCCCTCTTGGCCTCCCTTCAAACATTTCTAATTATAGCATTTGGTGCCACCGAAATTATTATGTTCTATATTATATTTGAAGCTACCCTCATCCCGACCCTCATTATTATCACCCGATGAGGAAATCAGACCGAACGATTGAATGCAGGAATTTATTTTTTATTTTATACCCTAGCAGGCTCCCTGCCACTCCTAGTTGCACTCCTCCTTCTCCAACAATCTACAGGAACCCTATCAATGCTTGTTGTTCAATATGCCCAACCATTAATACTCCACTCCTGAGGAGATAAAATCTGGTGAGCAGGCTGCCTAATTGCATTTCTAGTAAAAATACCCCTGTACGGTGTCCATCTCTGACTCCCTAAGGCACATGTGGAAGCCCCCGTTGCAGGCTCAATAGTACTAGCAGCCGTTTTACTAAAACTTGGTGGCTACGGGATGATACGAATAATAATTTTATTAGACCCCCTTTCTAAGGAACTAGCATACCCTTTCATTATTCTTGCACTATGAGGCATTATTATAACCGGGTCCATTTGCCTTCGCCAAACCGACCTCAAATCACTTATTGCATATTCATCTGTAAGTCATATAGGTCTCGTAGCAGGAGGCATTCTTATTCAAACTCCCTGAGGGTTTTCAGGCGCAATCATCTTAATGATTGCCCACGGATTAGTCTCCTCAATATTATTTTGCTTAGCTAACACAGCCTACGAACGAACCCACAGCCGAACCATGATTCTCGCTCGAGGCCTACAAATAATTTTTCCCCTCACCGCAGCCTGATGATTTGTTGCTAACCTAGCTAATCTAGCACTGCCACCCCTCCCGAACCTTATAGGAGAACTAATAATTATTACAACATTATTTAACTGATCTCCCGTAACTATCGCCCTCACCGGAATAGGAACTCTCATCACAGCAGGGTATTCCCTGTATCTGTTCCTTATATCTCAACGAGGACCAACGCCTAACCACATCATTAAACTTCCCCCATTTCACACCCCAGAACATCTTCTGATAACACTTCACTTTGTTCCCATCATCCTTCTTGTAGCAAAACCAGAACTAATGTGGGGATGATGTTACTAGTAAGTATAATTTAACCAAAATGTTAGATTGTGATTCTAAAAACAGGGGTTAAAATCCCCTTACTCACCAAGAAGGGATAAGAATCAATAAGTACTGCTAATCCTTAGGCCCGGGGTTAAACTCCTCGGCCTTCTTATGCTTCCGAGGGATAACAGTTCATTCATTGGTCTTAGGAACCAAAAACTCTTGGTGCAAATCCAAGCAGAAGCTATGAATCCAATAACCCTAATAATATCATCTTCCTTAATTTTAATTATTCTAATCCTAATATTCCCTTTATTAACCATACTTAGCCCTAAACCACGGACTCCAGAGTGAGCCAACACCCATATTAAAACCGCTGCCAGCACCTCGTTTTTTATTAGCTTGCCCCCACTTATAATTCTCCTAGACCAAGGCCTGGAAACCATCGTGACAAACTGACATTGGATAAATACACAAATATTTGACACGAACATCAGCCTTAAATTCGACCATTATTCTCTCATCTTCACCCCCACTGCCCCTTACGTTACCTGATCAATTCTTGAATTTGCCCTCTGATATATACACTCTGACCCTAACATAAACCAATTTTTTAAATACCTTTTATTGTTTTTGGTAGCTGCAATCACTCTAGTTTCAGCGAACAATATATTTCAGCTATCTATTGGTTGGGAGGGAGTGGGCATTATGTCCTTCCTACTGATCGACTGGTGGTACGGACGGGCGGATGCCAACACAGCAGCCCTCCAGGCCGCGATTTATAATCGCGTAGGAGATATTGGTTTAATCTTAACAATAGCCTGATTCGCAATAAATTTTAGCTCATGAGAAATACAACAAGTTTTTTTACTATCAAAAAACTGTAACATAACAACTCCTTTAATTGGACCCATTCTTACAGCCACTGGGAAATCAGCTCAGTTTGGCCTACACCCATGACTCCCATCTGCCATGGAGGGTCCCACCCCAGTATCTGCCCTACTTCACTCCAGCACAATGGTCGTTGCAGGAATTTTTCTACTAATTCGCCTACACCCCTTAATAGGGCAAAATAAATTAGCTCTAACAGTCTGGCTATTTCTAGGAGCACTAACCACGCCATTTACAGCTACCTGCGCTCTGACACAAAACGACATCAAAAAAATCGTCGCGTTTTTTACATCAAGCCAACTAGGTCTTATGATAGTCACTGTTGGTCTGAATCAACTACAGCTTGCGTTCCTTCACGTCTGCACCCACGCCTTCTTTAAGGCCATATTATTTTCATGCTCTGGCTCAATTATTCACGGCTTTAATGACGAACAAGATATTCGGAAGATAGGAGGACTCCAAAACCTTATACCCACCACTTCAACTTGCTTGACGATTGGGAGCCTAGCCTTTACAGGGACCCCATTCTTAGCCGGATTCTTCTCTAAAGATACCATCATTGAAGCCCTCAACACCTCTCACCTAAACGCCTGGGCCCTAACACTGACATCAATCGCCACCCCTTTCACGGCCGTATATAGCTTCCGGGTAGTCTCCTTCGTTACTATGGGCTCCCCACGGTTCTCGGCCCTATCCCCGATTAATGAAAATAACCCCCTAATCACCAATCCCTTGAAACGCCTTGCCTGAGGGAGCATTTTTGCAGGGCTTATTATTACCTCAAACTTTCTGCCCTCTGAAACGCCAACTATTACTATACCCCTAACGTTAAAGGTAGCCGCACTCGCAGTAACAACCACCGGACTCTTAATTGCTATAGAATTTACAGCTATAACCAACAATCAAGTCAACATTATTCCCACAACCTCCTTACACCACTTCTCAAATATACTAGGCTACTTCCCCTCAATTACCCATCGCCTATCTCCCAAACCCAATCTAGCTCTAGGACAATCAATTGCCACTAAACTTGACCAAACATGATTTGAAATTTCTGGTCCAAAAGGATTGGCCTTAGCCCAGATCATGATGTCAAAAACTATAAGTGGCATTCAACAAGGATTAATTAAAACTTGCCTCACTATCTTTTTACTTGCCACGGCCCCCGCCGTCCTAATCTGTGCCATTTAGACCGCCCGAAGTGACCCCCGGCTTAAACCCCGGGTGAGCTCCAATACCACCAACAAGGTTAACAGCAAAACTCAAGCACAGATTACTAATATGGAGCCCCCAAGAGAGTATATTACTGCAACACCACCAACATCTCCCCGAAGTAAAGAAGACTCCTTCAACCCGTCCACTAGAATCCAAGATCCCTCATACCACCCCCCTCAAAATAGACCAGCCGCCAGCGCTACCCCAACAAAGTAAATCAAGACATAACCTATAACAGAACGGCTTCCCCATGCTTCCGGAGAGGGCTCCGCGGCTAAGGCTGCCGAATAAGCAAACACCACGAGCATCCCTCCCAAATAAATCAGAAAAAATACCAACGATAAGAAAGAACCTCCCGAGCTGACCAGGATCCCACACCCTACCCCTGCCGCCACTACTAAACCCAAGGCAGCAAAACATGGCGTTGGATTAGAAGCGACCGCAATTAAACCCAACATCAGCGCCACCAATAATAAAAACATAAAATAGGTCATAATTCTTGCTCGGACCCTAACCGAGACCAATGACTTGAAGAACCATCGTTGTAGTTCAACTACAAGAACTAATGGCAAGCCTACGAAAAACCCACTCACTCATTAAAACCGCTAATGACGCACTAGTTGACCTTCCAACGCCCTCAAATATTTCAATCTGATGAAACTTTGGATCTCTCCTGGGACTCTGTTTGATTTCCCAGATCTTCACAGGCCTATTCTTAGCAATGCACTACACCTCAGACATTTCAACCGCATTCTCTTCAGTTAACCATATTTGTCGAGATGTGAATTGTGGCTGATTAATTCGAAACCTCCATGCCAACGGCGCATCATTCTTTTTCATCTGTATTTACATGCATATTGCCCAAGGACTTTATTATGGATCCTACCTGTACAAAGAGACCTGAAACACCGGCGTGGTCCTCCTTCTACTAGTCATAATGACCGCTTTTGTAGGGTACGTATTACCATGGGGACAAATGTCCTTTTGAGGCGCAACAGTAATTACCAACTTGCTATCAGCAGTACCTTACGCAGGAGATGCCCTGGTACAATGAATTCGAGGAGGATTTTCAGTAGATAACGCAACCCTTACCCGATTTCTTGCCTTCCATTCCCTCCCCCCATTTATTGTTGCCGCCGCAACTATTCTACACCTTTTATTTCTACACGAAACAGGATCAAACAACCCCACCGGACTAAACTCCGACGCGGACAAAATTTCCTTCCACCCCTACTTTTCATATAAGGATCTTTTAGGGTTTGTTCTTATACTTATAGCCTTAACATCTTTAGCATTATTTTCACTTAACCTGTTAGGTGACCCGGAAAACTTCACCCCCGCAAACCCGCTTGTCACTCCCCCTCACATCAAGCCTGAGTGATATTTCCTATTTGCCTACGCCATTCTACAATCCATTCCAAACAAATTAGGGGATGTACTAGCACTATTATTTTCCATTTTAGTACTCATAGTTGTGCCAATTCTACACACATCAAAACAACGAGGATTAACGTTTCGCCCAATCACTCAATTCTTACTCTGAACCTTAGTGGCAGATATAGTAACTCCGACATGAATTGGGGGCATACCCCTAGAACACCCATACATCATTATTGGACAGATCGCATCAGTCCTTTACTTCGCATTATTCCTCATCCTTAGTCCACTAGCAGGATGGGTAGAAAATAAAGCACTAAAATGAGCTTGCCCTAGTAGCTTAGTATAAAAGCATCGGTCTTGTAATCCGAAGATCGGAGGTTAAATTCCCCCCTAGCGCCCAGAAAAGAGAGATTTTAACTCCCACCCCTGGCTCCCAAAGCCAAAATTCTAAATTAAACTATTTTCTGGTAGTAACCATCAGATGTCAAATAAAATATGTATGATATTAATATTTATGTCTATGTATTATCACCATACAATTATTTTAACCTAAAAGCAGGTACTATCAATCTAAATATTAATAGACTAAAATTCCAACAATCAACTAAAATTAATTTAAATGACATATTAATTATCCGCCCCAATTATTGGGTTAGTATAAAAAAATATTAAATACCATAAGTGAAATTAACCATCAAATGAATAACAGAATATTAATGCTATTTAAGACATATATGTATTATCACCATTCAATTATTTTAACCTAAAAGCAAGTACTAACGTTTTAATATATAAAGATTAAATTTAATAATCAATTAAAATTGATTTAAAACTTGATGGTTAATCCCACTAATAATGGAACTCACATGACAGAAATAGAATTACCCCACTAACTTTTAAATAAAGGTATATGAGAGACCACCTACGGGAATAAAGTAATGCATATTATTAATGATAGAATCAGGGACTTAAACAGTGGGGGTGGCCCACCTGAATTATTTCTTGCATCTGATTAAACATCTCATGGACAGTCGGTGTAGACCCCCCCGTCAAATCTCCTCCTTGCATCCGGCTACTTGTGTAGTTCATACTCCGCGTTACCCAACATGCCGAGCGTTCTTTTATATGCATAGGGGTTCCTCTTTTTGGTTTCCTTTCACCTTGCATATCAGAGTGCAGGCGCAACAAAAAATCAAGGTTGAACATTTCCTTGAAATAATTAAACTAGGTTAATTATTGAATGACATAACTTAAGAGTGACATATTTTTTTATCAGGTGCATACATATATTCCTTCCTCAACTTTTCTACTATATAGATGCCCCCCCTTTGGCTTACGCGCGACAAACCCCCCTACCCCCTACGCTCAGGAAATCCTGTTATCCTTGTCAAACCCCTAAAGCAAGGAGGACTCGAGAACGTGCCGGCTAACAAGTTGGGGTATGGGTTAGCCACCGGGGAAAAATTTATATATATATATATACATGCCCTTAAATTTTTTTTTGTTAAATTTTTTAAAAACCTAAAAATTTCGATCAAAATTTGCAAAAAATCTCTCAATGCTAAAAATTTCAACATAAAAAAG